GTGACACGTTCACTAAAAAAAAACCCTTTTGTAGCGAATCATTTATTAAGAAAAATAAATAAACTTAACACAAAAGCAGAAAAGGAAATAATAATAACTTGGTCTCGAGCGTCTACCATTATACCTACAATGATCGGGCATACTATTGCTATCCATAACGGAAAGGAGCATTTGCCTATTTATATAACAGATCGTATGGTAGGACATAAATTGGGAGAATTTTCACCGACTCTAAATTTCCGGGGGCATGCGAAAAATGATAATAGATCTCGGCGTTAATAATTTATTAATTCTAAAATTCTAATTAATAAATTATAAAAATAATAAAAGTGAATATAGATGCTTATCGTTTATTAATGAGAGGTGAACCTTATAATTATGGAGAAAAAGAACAGAAAGCCGAACCAATATACAGAAGTAGCCGCTTCAAGCCAACATATATGTATTTCTGCTCACAAAGCGAGAAGAGTAATTGATCAAATTCGTGGGCGTTCCTATGAAGAAACACTTATGATCCTAGAACTCATGCCTTATCGAGCATGTTATGACATTTTAAAATTGGTTTATTCTGCAGCAGCAAACGCTAATCACAATAAAGGTTTGAATGAAACAAGTTTAATCATTAGTAAAGCTGAAGTCAACGAGGGCACGACCGTGAAAAAATTAAAACCCCGAGCTCGAGGGCGGGGTTATCCGATAAGAAGATCGACCTGTCATATAACTATTGTGTTGAAAGATATATCTGTAGATGAACAACTAGAAAGAGATAAAAGGAAAAAGCAACTGAGGAATATTTAAAGAAAGAATATTCCATATTAGAAAAACTACAAATACGCTATATTATGTTATGCTTAAAAAAACCCGAATGGATAAAAAAAAACACACCGATATGATGTTTCACGATATATATAGTAGTGGGGGACTATGGGACAAAAAATAAATCCACTTGGTTTCAGACTTGGTGCAACTCAAGGTCATCATTCTGTTTGGTTTGCACAACCAAAGAATTATTCCGAAGATCTACAAGAAGATCAAAAAATACGAGATTGTATCAAAAATTATGTACAAAAAAATCTGAAAATATCCTCTAATGTCGAGGGAATTGCACGTATAGAGATTCAAAAAAGAATTGATTTGATTCAAGTCATAATCTATATGGGATTCCCCAAGTTATTAATAGAAGAAAGGACTCGCAAAATCGAAGAATTACAGTTCAATGTACAAAAAGAACTCAATTGTGTAAACCGAAAACTCAACATTGCTATTACAAAAATTGTAAACCCTTATAGCCACCCCAATATTCTTGCGGAATTTATAGCCGGGCAATTAAAAAATAGAGTTTCATTTCGCAAAGCAATGAAAAAAGCTATTGAATTAACTGAGCAGGCAGGTACAAAAGGAATTCAAGTACAAATAGCAGGGCGTATCGACGGAAAAGAAATTGCACGTGTCGAATGGATCAGAGAAGGTAGGGTTCCTCTACAAACCATTCGAGCCAAAATAGATTATTGTTCCTACGCAGTTCGAACTATCTACGGGGTATTAGGTATCAAAATTTGGATATTTGTAGACGAAGAATAATAAGCATTTACTCGACTTGTATTTAGTTCTATTTAGTGATAAAAAAATGAACAATTCTATAAGGTTGAATAAAAATCCAATTAATCATTTGGTATAATTGCTATGCTTAGTGTGTGACTCGTTGGTTTTTGTAGGATTAGGATTCAAAAAATGGAACAGCCCGTAGTACGAACTAATAACTATAGAACTAATAACCAACTCATCGCTTCGCATTATCTGGATATAAAGAAAGAGCCAGTCAAAATATGATATATATGATATATAAGTCATATCGTTGTAGCAACTGAAATCTTTTTTTGCAAAAACAAAAAAGAAAAACCAATCTGATTATGGGTTGTAAAGCAAGAAAAGTATACAGATAAATGGAAGGGTGAGAGAAAGATAGAAAAAGAATATCAACGATATATGATTCCAATATGTACGGTCTATGAGTCATCTCATAAAAAAGAATGTAATAAAGCATCAATACTGATTGATCCCTACTTAAACAAATACGTGGATAAAACCACAAATAAAGAGCCCCGAGCCAATAAAGACTGAGAAGGTTGACTCAAAAACAAATTTCATTAGGGGCTCCGTTGTAGAGTTCAGACCTAATCATTACTCGAGAGGTGGTGGGAACGACAGAACCTGTGAATGCATCAGATTCTATTGAAAAGGAATCCTAATGATTCAGTGGGTAGGATGGCGGAACGAACCAGAATTCATTTTTTGTTTTTGAAAGATTATGTCATAAACTAATCTTACAACTAAATGTTTAAAGAGTAAATATTCGCCCGCGAATTTTTTTTTAGAAATTTGAATAAATTCGATATGATAATAAAAGCAAAATAAAATAAAGATTCATTATAACATTATACCTAAATTACATTATCTATAAAATTACATTATCTATAAATAGAATACGTGATTAATTATATTATATACCAAATCAAAAGATAAAAAAATTCTATTAAATGAAATTTCAAAGAATCTCCCGATTCAGTATTCAGCATGTATTTTATTTTTAATCATTTAATTCGCGAGGAGCTGGATGAGAAGAAATTCTCATGTCCGGTTCTGTAGTAGAGATGGGTGGAATTGATAAACAACCATCAACTATAACCCCAAAAGAACCAGATTCCGTAAACAACATAGAGGAAGAATGAAAGGAATATCTTATCGAGGTAATCGTATTTGCTTTGGTAGATATGCTCTTCAAGCACTTGAACCCGCTTGGATCACGTCTAGACAAATAGAAGCGGGGCGGCGAGCAATGACACGAAATGCACGCCGCGGCGGAAAAATCTGGGTACGTATATTTCCAGACAAACCAGTTACAGTAAGACCTACAGAAACACGTATGGGTTCGGGGAAAGGATCTCCCGAATATTGGGTAGCTGTTGTTAAACCCGGCAGAATACTTTATGAAATGAGCGGAGTGGCAGAAAATATAGCCAGAAAGGCTATTTCAATAGCGGCATCAAAAATGCCTATACGAACTCAATTCATTCTTTCGGTATAGGATAGGAATGTATAACAAAAGGAAAGAATTTTTTTGATAAAAAAACAATTGTAGGTTTCTTGTTTTGTTTTGAACAAACAATATTTCTTTTTTTTCACCCTTTACATTGCAAAAGACAAAACCAATAAAAAAAAGATATGATTCAGCCTCAAACCCATTTGAATGTAGCGGACAACAGCGGGGCCCGAGAATTGATGTGTATTCGAATCATAGGAGCTAGTAATCGACGATATGCTCGTATCGGTGACGTTATTGTTGCTGTAATCAAAGAAGCAGTACCAAATACACCTCTAGAAAGATCAGAAGTGATCCGAGCTGTAATTGTACGTACTTGTAAAGAACTCAAACGCGACAACGGTATGATAATACGATATGATGACAATGCTGCTGTTGTTATTGATCAAGAAGGGAATCCAAAGGGAACCCGAATTTTTGGCGCGATCCCCCGGGAATTAAGACAGTTAAATTTCACTAAAATCGTTTCATTAGCACCTGAAGTATTATAAGGGAATGCCGTGATATAGTTTTATAATATTTGAATGAAATGGATTAATTTAAATTAAATTCGTAGATTGTTTGTATATCACGTATATACCTTTTAAAATTCATAAATATTTATGAATTCAGAAAAAAAGAAATAGAGCATGTTGATTATATCAAAATTCGGGGGCAACAATAATCTTAGTTTATCATGAGTAAAGACACTATTGCTGACATAATAACCTCTATACGAAATGCTGACATGAATGAAAAAAGAACAGTTCGAATACCATCTACTAACATCACTGAAAATATTGTTAAAATCCTTTTACGAGAAGGTTTTATTGAAAACGTGAGAAAACATCAGGAAAGCCGTAATTTTTTTTTGGTTTTAACCCTACGACATAGGAGAAATAGGAAAGGACCGTATAGAACTGTTTTAAATTTAAAACGGATCAGCCGGCCCGGCCTACGAATCTATTCTAACTATCAACGAATTCCGAGAATTTTAGGCGGAATGGGAATTGTAATTCTTTCTACTTCTCGAGGGATAATGACAGACCGAGAGGCTCGAATAGAAGGAATCGGCGGGGAAATTTTGTGTTATATATGGTAATCTTTCTGATAGCCAAATCATATGCGGAACTTTCATATTTGTGAAAAAAAAGAGTAATTAGGGTAGGTTTCTAATATAATATTATGCCTCTTTGATTAGTTGATGCTTCAAAGCCGTTTTACCTGGAATGAAAGAACAAAAAAGGATTCGTGAGGATTTAATTACTGAACTACGTCCCAATGGTATGTATATTTCAAGTTCGTTTAGATAATGAAAATACGATTCTGGGTTTTGCTTCGGGAAAGGTTCAACGTAATTTTATACATATACTACCCGTAAATAGAATCAAAATTTTGGTAAGTTCTTATGATTCAACTAAAGGAAATAGAATTTGTATATTTAGTATATTAAAAAGTAAAGACTCAAAGAATTTGGTGGTTTTTTGATTTCAACATTCTTTCGTAGGGATACAATTCGAAGTTAGAAATTTTAAGAAACTTATTTTCTTCCAATTTAAGTAGATTCAGAATTAAGAAAGGGAGTGACAAATATGAAAATAAGGGCCTCTGTTCGTAAAATTTGTGAAAAATGTCGATTAATACGTAGGCGGGGACGAATTATAGTAATTTGTTCCAACCCGAGACATAAACAAAGACAAGGATAATCTTTTTAAACCAAAAGGGACTCCCAAAATAGAAAGGACCTGATGTACAGATGTACAAAAAAATCAGTAAAAAAACCAGGATCTGTTTTGACATGAAATGGATATATCCATATATCTCTGACTTATATTTATAAGATGATAAAATATGGCAAAACCTATACCAAAAATTGGTTCGCGTAGAAATAGACGTATTGGTTCACGTAAGAATGCGCGTAGAATACCAAAGGGAGTTATTCATGTTCAAGCAAGTTTCAACAATACCATTGTGACTGTTACAGATGTACGGGGTCGAGTAATTTCTTGGTCGTCTGCCGGTACTTGTGGATTCAAGGGTACAAGAAGAGGGACACCATTTGCCGCTCAAACCGCAGCGGGAAATGCTATTCGGACAGTGGTGGATCAAGGTATGCAACGAGCAGAAGTCATGATAAAGGGCCCGGGTCTCGGGAGAGATGCGGCATTAAGAGCTATTCGTAGAAGCGGCATACTATTAAGTTTCGTACGGGATGTAACCCCTATGCCACATAATGGCTGTAGGCCTCCCAAAAAAAGACGTGTGTAAACATTGAAGAGATTTCAAGAGAAATAAATAATTCAATGATTTGATCAAATAATATTACTATGGTTCGAGAGAAAGTAACAGTATCTACTCGGACACTACAGTGGAAATGTGTTGAATCAAGAGCAGACAGTAAGCGTCTTTATTATGGACGCTTTATTCTGGCCCCACTTATGAAAGGCCAAGCCGATACAATAGGCATCGCGATGCGAAGAGCTTTACTCGGAGAAATAGAAGGAACATGTATTACACGTGCA